GATTAATATTTAGGGATAGATCTTACCCCCCTTTTTTATCCCCTCAAACAAACCGAAATGATTGAAGTTTTTCTATTTGGAATCGTCTTAGGTCTAATTCCTATTACTTTGGCAGGATTATTTGTGACTGCATATTTACAATACAGACGTGGTGATCAGTTGGACCTTTGATTGAGTAACATTTCTTTTTTTGATTGACCTCCTACAGGGGGGAGGTCAAATTCCAGTTGCAATTCAACTTTGTTTTGTTAAGTTATTTTATTGTGATTCGACATACATAAGATAGACGGAATCACGCTCTGTAGGATTTGAACCTACGACATCGGGTTTTGGAGACCCGCGTTCTACCGAACTGAACTAAGAGCGCTTTCAAAGAAATTTTTTTTCCACTTAACTTCTAACACATCTTACATAAATATAGTATCCAAAAATGAAAGATTATGCCCCGTCGATCTCAATTAATCTCTCGTTACTGCCCATAGGAGAAGTAATAGGTAGGGATGACAGGATTTGAACCCGTGACATTTTGTACCCAAAACAAACGCGCTACCAAGCTGCGCTACATCCCTTTTTAAAATTGTTGTACAGTGTCATTGTACAAAATACCTGTCTTGTTTTCCACATCTTTATTTTCTCCTCTATCTATATAGAACTTTCTTGTCATTTCTTGTTTTTGGTTTCATATAATAAAAGAATTATATACATCTGAAACCCAACCTAACATATAAAAAAGAATGAATATTTATCCGTAATGCTCAGGAAGAAGGGGTCATCTTTTTCTTTTTTAGTGACAGGAAAATCTCATCTATTGGTTCATTGTACATATCCATTTTTGTTAGGAAATCCGCGTAAAAATAAATAAAAATGATCTTGAACTACAGCATCTGACAATATATGTATTACAATAAAGAAGGAGGATTTTCAATGCGAGATCTAAAAACATATCTCTCCGTGGCACCTGTGTTAACTACTCTATGGTTTGGGTCTTTAGCGGGTCTATTGATAGAAATTAATCGTTTATTCCCAGATGCCCTGTCATTCCCCTTTTTTTAATTCTAGTTATTGATATGCGAAGAAATGAAGAAATATAATTCCACATGACGTAACTAAAACCTCGACTCTCCCTTTCAATTCTTTAGAATAGTAAGGAAAGAGAAGGAAAAAGTGTATTGAACCTCATAAAAAATCCGGTAGATCCAAGATCAAATTTGGGAAAACAGAAATAAAATTAAAATGTGTATCCAGTCTAGGGCGGGCTCTACGAAATCATAGCATAGAAAAAAGATACTTAAATGAAATATTGGGATTTAGGATAGAAATAATTGATAGTTAGAAAGAAATTGTATTACTTAATTATTATTCTATTTTGTATTACTTAACTTAATATATACTATATTAATACATATTCTATTAATTAGATAATAAATTAATTAGATAAGATAATAAGAAGAATTACAACGAAATGCTTAGAAATGGAATTTCTAACTAGTAACTTCTATTGATTTTTTTCTTCTTCTTCGGTTCGGATCGAAAATATAAGACTTAAGTTAAGTCGATACAAAATCTAAAGGAGGTTCATGGCCAAGGGTAAAGATGTCAGAGTCAGAGTTATTTTGGAATGTACCAGTTGTGTCCGAAATAGTGTCAATAAGGAATCGCGGGGCATTTCTAGATATATTACTCAAAAGAATCGCCACAATACACCCAGTCGATTAGAATTGCAAAAATTTTGTCGCTATTGTCATAAGCATACGATTCATGGGGAAATCAAGAAATAGATCGAAGGGAACATCATGTGTTCGATCTTTCCAAAGAACAGGACAGGAAGAGTAAGAACTTAACATATATAATATACATAATATATACAAATCAAACCCGATTTTATGTAGATATTCTTTCATGTGTATAGATATATAGTATATGAATGAAATAATATATGAATCAAAGCCTATTTCGGTTGGATCCGAAATGAATAAATAAATAGAACTTTAGAGATAAGGAATAAACCATGGATAAATCCAAGCAACCTTTTCGTAAATACAAGCGATCCTTTCGTAGGCGTTTGCCCCCAATTGGATCGGGGGATCGAATCGATTATAGAAACATGAGTTTAATTAGTCGATTTATTAGTGAACAAGGAAAAATATTATCTAGACGAGTGAATAGATTGACCTTGAAACAACAACGATTAATTACTATTGCTATAAAACAAGCTCGTATTTTATCTTTGTTACCTTTTCTTAATAATGAGAAACAATTTGAGAGAGCTGAGTCGATCCCAAGAACTACTGGTCCTAGAACCAGAAATAAATAGGCATACTCCTCAATTGACTCAAAAATACAATTGGAACTCAAGCTCAGATTGATGTTTTGTTCGAAAAGGCCTAGAATCCTGATTTGATTCTTGTGTTATAATATAAGAAACAAAAATGGGGGAGAAGAATAAATATTTTTTTTTATTGAAACATGTTCGTTCATTTCTACTACTTATCTTAATTTATTTTTATTCTATATCTTCCCGGAGTTCATTCTCCGGGGAATTCCCTTTCAATCATTCCTGTATATTACTTTTGAATCTCCTTTATTTGATAATTTTATTGGAAATCATGTAAAGACAATTCTTATTTGATATAGCTATTTGCGCAAGTATTTTACGATTAAGAAGCAATTGCTTCTTGTACAGATTGTGTATTAATATACTATAACTATAGAATACCTTATTCTCACGAGTTACTGCGTTTATCCGAGTGATCCACAAACGACGAAAATCCCTCTTTTGTCTGCCTCTATCTCGATGAGAGGAAACCAAAGCTCTCATTTTCTGTTGAGTAATCGTTCGAGTAAGTCTTGAATGAGCCCCTCTAAAGGTTGATGCAAATAAACGAATTTTTGTTCGACGTCTCCGAGCTGTATATCCTCGTTTAACTCTGGTCATTGAATCAGATTAAAGCTTAATGAATAACTAATTGATTTCTCTTCTTTCAGTCATCCTTTTCCCCTTCCCCGGTCGATTAATAACAAAACGGATTATTCCGATATATAAAATATCAATTCCAATGGCTTTTGCTACTATGACCTTCCCAACCACGATTTTGTATTCTATTCCTTCCAGTTATTTCACTGGAAATAAGAAATTAGAACGATACTAAATAAAAAAAAAAATAGTGGGTTCCATCGTTTCTATGGTTACCTCTTAAACGGTGAGGTCCTCTCTATACACCGGAGCCTCTTCTTTCATTTAATCAAATGTTATTGTTAACTTGTATAGTTCACACTCTTTGGCTCTACCTATCTACAGTAATAGCTCTTTTCACAAAAAGAGTTATCCATACAGTGACGGCATTTAATTATGAAAGTTGGCTAGGTAGCTGACCCTGTTAGTCCGTTCTTTCAAGAAAAGGAGCATAACCTTTTTGCTTCTTATGATACCATTTCCTCCGCTTAATGGATAACCATTTGCTACCAATGGGGAATTGCTTCTTATTTCAAATCTAGATGATTGGATTTGCACCAATGGAAACCATAAATTCCATATACAATATGGGTATATGATAGATCTTCTCTATCTATCCTATTCATTGGTACCGGTCATTGATACTGAAAAAATTGTCTCATTTGTTCGAACTTATGATCTGAACGAGTCGCACATACACCCTAGTACATGTTCCTCGACGCTGAGGACATCCTCTAAGAGCGGGAGATTTTGTAACATTTCTTATTGGCTGTCTTGTGTTTCTAATAAGTTGTTTAATAGTTGGCATGTCGTATGTATATATATGTATATATAGAATAAAATGGGTTGGTTTAGATCGATCTTAACCTGATGATTGATCATCATGAATTATTTCTATTCAATATCAAATCACAGAAAATTTGAATTATGGTTTGAAATAAAATAGATTTATACGAAATCCCCAGTATTTTCATTTTCGACCGCTACAAGATCAACAATGCCATGAGTTTGGGCTTCTGTTGCTGACATAAAAACATCCCTTTCCATATCCTCGGATACAACCCATAAAGGGTTGCCCGTTCTTTGTACATAAACCTTTGTTAGGGTTTCGCGAAGTTTCAGTAGTTCTTCCGCTTCCAGGATAAATTCCCCTGCTTGTGCCTCATAAAAAGAACTAGCAGGTTGGTGAATCATAACCCTGATGATATTGATATAACATCATGAACGGTTCTTCTATCTCGCATGATTGGGCTAAACTAAAGTAGGGGATAAAAAAATAACAAGAAAAAAAAAAATCAAATAGAATTGAATAACCGTACAGGCATCTTTTGTTCATTGCATACGGCTCTGCAATGGAATTGACCCTTTCTTCTCTTCTATTCTAGCGAAGAAAGAAATAGAATCCATCTAATCCAGATCGTTGAATGATCCATTTACCACCCTTCCTTTCATAGAAGTAAAAAAGAATACTATGATGGTTCTGTTACTTTATATATTTATCTCGTCTGTGATTTAGCAATCCCAAAGTTTCTTTTTGATACGATCAAATAAGTCAAAAATGATCTTTTTTTTTTCATTTTTGTACTCTTTCTTTCATAGCATAAGTATCAGAAAGAGACTTCTGGTGTGGAAGAAAAATGGTTTGTGACGCTGAAATGTACTCCCGACACATAAGATCAAATCGGAAATAACCTTTATTTCATACTACTATCTCGATACAAAATCTCATGTTATGAAAAAACAATAATGGTTTGTTCATATCGAACCCGAAGTGCCATGCTATTATTACTTATAATTTTCTTTTATAATCAATGTGGCGAAGGCATAGTCTTCTTTTTTTTTCAATCAAATAAAAACTCATTGGCGCCAAGCGTGAGGGAATGCTAGACGTTTGGTAATTTCTCCTCCGACCAGAATAAAAGATCCCATTGACGCGGCTAATCCCATGCATATCGTATGCACATCAGGTGACACAAATTGCATAGTATCATAAATGGCTATTCCTGGTATTACCCATCCGCCGGGAGAGTTTATAAACAAATAAAGATCCCTAGTACCATCTTCTATACTGAGATATACCATGAGACCAACAAGTTGATTCGAGATCTCGCTATCAACCTCTTGGCCTAAAAAAAGTAATCTTTCTCGATAAAGTCGGTTGATTAGGACAAAATTGCATCCCTTAGGAACCGTACGTGCACCTTTGGATACATACGGTTCAAAAAAAAATTGTGAAAAAGAAAAAAAAGAATCAATGTGTCGATTCCAGCTTTATTTCTTTTTTTTATGTAACAGGTTTTCTTAATGAAAGGTCTTCTATTAAAAAAAACGAGATGAGTTTAGGCTCCCTTCCCTCTAAAAAAAAAAGAGATTACTGAACTTATTAAACTAACCTATCATTGATGTATTGTTTCATCGATATTAAAATCACGATGTCATTGTCTTGTTCCTGAATGGGTCCTTTCAATTCTTTTAGGTTCATGGTCTACCCCGGGAAAAGATCTGTCCGAATTCTATTTGCACATATAGGACAAATGGTCTCAGTACCATTTTTTTGTTATGACTTCCTTTTTTTTTGTCTTGCTTTCCCAAAACTATTTGATGTATTCATCATACTATTCCGTTGGTCGGCAATTTGGGATCACTACTATCACTACTATAGTAATAGTAGGTATAAAGTAATAGTAGGTATAAGAATCATTTATGATACAAGTGGTAATCATACATATATTATATTAACAATTTGTTATCGATTTGGTATTTTCTGAACGGAGCCTGGATACTTTATTTTATCAGTCCAAGTAAACCATAAATTCTTCTAAATTGATAATATTGATCCCCAATATAAAATAAATTGATCTAATTGCACTTCACGCTCCGAATGATTGATTGATGCCTCACTCAATACAATATCTCTTGGGCGAAACAGAGGATATCTCGATCAGGGGAGAGAACGGGTAAATCCCATATGACCCAATATGTCTGACAAGTCGCACTATATGTCAACCCAAACCGCATCTTCCTCTCCAGGACTCCGAAAAGGTACTTTTGGAACACCAATGGGCATTAAATTAAAGAAAAAAATTTAGTACTATACTTCACTTTAATATGGAAACGTAACAATCAATGGTTTATTGTCTTCATCCCTTTTTTCTCTTTATTCTATTTGATACATAGATTGGAAAGTTTATAGAGTAAGACAGAATGAATAAAGAAAAAATTTGAACGAAGAAATCGATCGTTCGAATGATAAACAAGTATCTATCCATTCGTTCCCCAAAAATGGGACCAATCCTCCCATTGCGTATTGGTACTTATCGGGTATAGAATAGATCTGCTTCTCTTTGTTCTTACGAACAAAATTGTTCCGTTATTTTCACGTTATTTTCAATGGAATGGAATAAATATTAATCCTTTCCGATACGGAATCTACTGAAAAGGTTAGGTACATGGTTAGTATATATATATAGTCTTTTCCAATGCGATAAAATAAAGTGGCATAGTGTCTATTTTTCTTTGATAAAGAGGTATTTCCATGGGTTTACCTTGGTATCGTGTTCATACTGTCGTATTGAATGATCCCGGTCGATTGCTTTCTGTTCATATAATGCATACAGCTCTAGTTTCTGGTTGGGCTGGTTCGATGGCTTTATATGAATTAGCGGTTTTTGATCCCTCTGATCCCGTTCTTGATCCGATGTGGAGACAAGGTATGTTCGTTATACCCTTCATGACTCGTTTAGGAATAACCAATTCGTGGGGCGGTTGGAGTATTTCAGGAGGAACTATAACAAATCCGGGTATTTGGAGTTATGAAGGTGTGGCAGGGGCACACATAGTGTTTTCCGGTTTGTGCTTCTTGGCAGCTATCTGGCATTGGGTATATTGGGACCTAGAAATATTCTGTGATGAACGTACGGGAAAACCTTCTTTGGATTTGCCCAAGATCTTTGGAATTCATTTATTTCTCTCAGGGGTAGCTTGCTTTGGCTTTGGCGCATTTCATGTAACAGGTTTGTATGGTCCTGGAATATGGGTGTCCGATCCTTATGGACTAACTGGAAAAGTACAATCTGTAAATCCAGCGTGGGGCGCGGAAGGTTTTGATCCTTTTGTTCCGGGAGGAATAGCCTCTCATCATATTGCAGCGGGTACATTGGGCATATTAGCAGGCCTATTCCATCTTAGTGTTCGTCCGCCTCAACGTCTATACAAAGGATTACGTATGGGCAATATTGAAACTGTACTTTCCAGTAGTATCGCTGCTGTTTTTTTTGCAGCTTTTGTTGTTGCTGGAACTATGTGGTATGGTTCAGCAACTACCCCAATCGAATTATTTGGTCCTACTCGTTATCAGTGGGATCAGGGATACTTTCAGCAAGAAATATATCGAAGAGTTAGTGCCGGGCTAGCCGAAAATCTTAGTTTATCGGAAGCTTGGTCTAAAATTCCCGAAAAATTAGCTTTTTATGATTATATTGGTAATAATCCGGCAAAGGGGGGATTATTCAGAGCAGGCTCAATGGACAATGGGGATGGAATTGCTGTTGGATGGTTAGGACACCCCGTCTTTAGAGATAAAGAAGGGCGCGAGCTTTTTGTACGTCGTATGCCTACTTTTTTTGAAACATTTCCGGTAGTTTTGGTAGATGAAGACGGAATTGTGAGAGCTGATGTTCCTTTTAGAAGGGCAGAATCAAAGTATAGTGTTGAACAAGTAGGTGTTACTGTTGAGTTCTATGGTGGCGAACTTAATGGAGTAAGTTATTCTGATCCTGCTACTGTGAAAAAATATGCTAGACGTGCCCAATTAGGTGAAATTTTTGAATTAGATCGGGCTACTTTGAAATCCGATGGTGTTTTTCGTAGCAGTCCAAGGGGTTGGTTCACTTTTGGGCATGCTACGTTTGCTTTGCTCTTCTTTTTCGGACACATTTGGCATGGCGCTAGAACCTTGTTCAGAGATGTTTTTGCTGGTATTGATCCAGATTTGGATGCTCAAGTGGAATTTGGAGCATTCCAAAAACTTGGAGATCCAACTACAAGGAGACAAGTAGTCTGATACAACATTGTTGTGGTATCTTTCGCCTCTATTTTTTTTTTATTTGACATTGGGTATCAGAGAAATCTTGACTTGAATCACCTTTCTTTGACTTTTTTTCTTTCTTTATATGATATGATAAATGATCCCAAATGAATAGGTGTGGAAGCTATAATTGTAAACCACGATCGAATCCATGGAAGCATTGGTTTATACATTCCTTTTAGTCTCGACTTTAGGGATAATTTTTTTCGCTATCTTTTTTCGAGAACCACCTAAGGTTCCGACTAAAAAAATGAAATAACCTTTCGAAATAATTTAATTGAAGTAATGAGCCTCCCATATTGGGAGGCTCATTACTTCAACTAGTCCCCGTGTTCTTCGAATGGATCTCTTAGTTGTTGAGAGGGTTGCCCAAAAGCGGTATATAAGGCGTACCCAGTAAAGCTTACAAGTAAACCGGATATGGAGATGGCGACTAGGGTTGCTGTTTCCATTTTTAGATAATTTCAAGATCACAATGGATCTACGATAAGATCGTTTATTTACAACTACAACGGAATAGTATACAAAGTCAACAGATCTCAACCAATCATTAAATAGGATTTATGGCTACACAAACCGTTGAGGATAGTTCTAGATCTGGGCCAAGACGAACTACTGTAGGGGATTTATTGAAACCATTGAATTCGGAATATGGTAAAGTAGCTCCGGGATGGGGGACTACACCACTTATGGGGGTCGCAATGGCTCTATTTGCGATATTCCTATCTATTATTTTGGAAATTTATAATTCTTCCGTTTTACTGGATGGAATTTCAATGAGTTAGGTTTATAAGAACTATGAAGTCCTAGTCTTTCAATCAAAGAAAAAATTACTTTAGACTTGGATTTCTAGACCATTCTATTCTGGTAGTTCGACCGTGGAATTTTTTTGTTTCGGTATTTCCGGAATATGAGTGTGTGACTTGTTATAATTGATCCTATTGATAATACATAGAATGGACCTGTTATCTCTATCAAGATGATTCTACCTCGTCGGATATTTATTCTAGTATCTGGAGCACGGAATATATAGAATAGATCAAGAAAAGAAATATTTGAACTATGATTCATACCTACTATTTATTCAGACCTCGCAACCGGACTCAAAAAAAATTCAAATAGGTATTTCCTAAATCAAACGAATTTTATTCCTTCAGATTTATTTTGACCGAAGGATAACTCTTTCTCTAGATTTTGTTGAGTCATTACATCCATTCATTCAATAAGTGATCATCAAAGGTTCTTACTCAGAGAACCTTTGAGTTTAGCTTGAGGCTAAATCATCGTGGTTCTAGTATGAATCTGAGGTTTCAATTGATTCATAGGGTCTCAACAAGAGAATTCCTATCAATAGTAAAACAAGAGTAAATCCGCAGTACGCACAAAAAAAAAAAAAAAACAATAAATCAAATAACAAATAAAAAATAGGGAAGAGAAGATTCAAGAGGCCTGTAACGATCAACATAAAGAAAGACAGATGAGCCAACTTGATATTTTTTGGCATTATCATCACAAAGAAGAGATTCCGGATTTTTGTTACTTCGTATCTTCGAGGCAAATCGAATCAAGTGGTTAATGAAGTTTTTCATTTTCTATTATATATCCGTTGAAATCAGTATTTGTGTGTTTCCGCTTGAGCCGTACGAGATGAAATTCTCATATACGGTTCTCAGAGGGGGAGTTCCATTGGGTTACCTATCTCAATAAAGTATACGATTGGTTTGAGGAACGTCTTGAGATTCAGGCGATTGCAGATGATATAACTAGTAAATATGTTCCTCCTCATGTCAACATATTTTATTGTTTAGGGGGGATCACACTTACTTGTTTTCTAGTACAAGTAGCTACGGGTTTTGCTATGACTTTTTACTATCGTCCAACCGTTACAGAGGCTTTTTCCTCTGTTCAATACATCATGACTGAGGCCAACTTTGGTTGGTTAATCCGATCAGTTCATCGAT